TTTTGAGCAAGAGCTAAAGTAGCTCCTAATAATACTGTTATTATTCCTATCAATGAAATAAAATTCATTATGTAAGGTATAACTAGGAAAAGAGGAACAAGACGAGCTACAAGAAAAATTCCCGCTGCTACCATAGTAGCAGCGTGTATAAGTGCAGAAATAGGAGTCGGCCCTTCCATGGCATCAGGTAACCATACATGAAGGGGAAATTGGGCCGATTTAGCAACGGCACCGGCAAATACCAGACCAGCACACAAAGTAAAAAAGAAAGAATTGACTTCATTATTATAAATCAAGTTATTGAATATTTCGAATAAATCACGAAATTCAAAACTGCCCGTTATCCAATAAAAACCTAAAATTCCTAATAATAAGCCAAAGTCCCCTATACGATTAGTCACAAAAGCTTTTTGGCAAGCATTTGCCACAAGAGGTCGTGTAAACCAAAAGCCTATTAATAAATAAGAACACATTCCAACCAATTCCCAAAAAATATAAATTTGTATCAAATTAGAACTAGTAACTAATCCTAACATGGAAGTACTGAAAAAACTCATATAAGCAAAAAATCTCAAATATGCTTGATCATGAGTCATATAATTATCACTATAGATAAGAACCATAATTCCAACGGTAGTTATTAATATTGACATAATAGAAGTAAGCGGATCGATCAAATAGCCAAATTCTAAAGAAAAGTTATTATTAATGATCCAAGACCATACATATTGATAGATCGAATTGCTATTTATTTGTTGAATAGACAGATTGATTGAAAAAATCATGACTATAGTTAACAATAAAACACTCTGAAAAGACCACATACGACGAAGCTTTTTTGTTGCCGTAGGAAAAAGAAGAAGTCCGACCCCTATTAATATCGGAATTGGAAGTGGAATGAAAGGTATGATCCACCCGTATTGATATGTCTGTTGCATAAAAAGATTTTTGAATTCCTAAATTATTAATTAATTGTTTCCGATTCACCGGATCTTACCCCTTTCAAAGGGGTCAATAAAAGTCAAGATATGGACTTAAGTTAAACTAACTTAAATATAATTTTAGAATCTTTTTTTTTTACTTTAGTTATTCTTCTAAATTTTTTCTAAATCTTTAAAATATTCAAATCAAGAAGTTATAATTGGTCAAATTATATGAAAGGAAAGAAGTACCCAAGTTTGATCAATTATATAGTTGTAGATTAAATAAAAAATTTCATTAAGTAAAAGCAAAGTTTAGTTCTTAATTGGTGTGGGTGATTTTTTATAATATGGAATTCTTTTTTTTTTTCGAATGACGAAAATAGACAGAAGATGGAAAGGGTTTCGATTCTTTTTTAGTTAATTTAAACTTATTTAACAAATTCCATTTTTATGGCACAGCGTGTTCTATAGACAAAAACATATATAGACTTGAACGAGAAAGAATAGCAAAAAAAAGAATAAGATAATCTCCGTCTTTTTTTTTTATTTTTATTTGAGTATTTAATATTACTACTATATTTATTGATTCAAATTTCACATATCTTTCCCCTATCGAAATTTCTTTTTGTGAAGAGAATATTAGTTCGATAATAAATAGACTAAATGATTGGTTTTGAACAATAGATGTCTTTCACATCCAGTTAAAACAATAAGTAATCCCCTTTAAATGAAATGGCAGTTCCAAAAAAACGTACTTCTACATCAAAAAAGCGTATTCGTAAAAATATTTGGAAAAGGAAGGGATATTGGACAGCCTTAAAAGCTTTTTCCTTAGGAAAATCTCTTTCTACCGGGAATTCTAAAAGTTTTTTTGTACAGCAAACAAACAAATAAATAAGTAATAACAGTTTAGAATAATCGGAATCCATTCATAAATCAACCCATTTTCAATTTTCTATAAAATAGAAAAAATTCATCATCTCTTGAGTTGATATAATCAATATGAAATGGAATTCAGTTCATTCTTTATAGTCTTTATAGTTTTAAAAATTAGATTTTTTTATTTACTGAATTCTTTTAAAAATCCTACTACTTGTTTTATTGACCAAAAAAAGAAAAATCAAGATAAAAGGCTTACCTTTCTTTTTCTGATTTCTAAGATGGGGAGACTTATTTCCCCATCGACCTATTTATTTTATCAAAGTTAGATTAATAAAACGTTTTCTCTTTTTTTAGAAGAGTGGGGATCAGACCTTTAGTTAAAAGTTACTTTAATTAAAGGGTTGAATAAAAAACTAATAGATTCCATTTTTAAAATCCTTTGCAATAACTTTCGTACTTTTGAAATTTTTTTCAATATTCACCAGATATTTCTTGTCAACCCAATCAAATCAAATAAAACCCTTAGTGAGGATTTTCCCTTTCCCTCTGAAAATTTTTAATTGGAGTGATCACAAAGATATTCTTTCTATTTATTTTCTGTTCATTGATAAAAGGAATTTTTTTGAGTTCTATCTCTTGATTAATTCTTGGTTGAAGATTAATTCTTGGTTGAAGGTAGAACTTTCTAGTTCCACAAATTCAATCCTAGGAGAGTAGAAAATCCATGAAATGAAAGTCATTAAGAATCTCTAAATTAAAAAAACGAATCCCAAAATACCCATTTGAACAAGTTTTTTTCAGTAAGTTAAATTAAAACTTTTCTGAAAAAAAAATTACACTGAATTTAGTTCTTCAATTCAATCTCGACGATTCTTTGTTTATAGACTAGTATAAGTTCAAGGCAAGCCGCTATGGTGAAATTGGTAGACACGCTGCTCTTAGGAAGCAGTGCTAGAGCATCTCGGTTCGAGTCCGAGTGGCGGCATGTCACCTTCTAAAAAAGATAAATAGATCCTATAATAAATTCAATTCTCGATTTCCGTTTAAGAGACTCTTTGTTTTTAAGATTTTTATGATATTTTCAACCGTAGAACATATATTAACTCATATTTCCTTTTCCACCGTTTCAATCATAATTACAATTCGTTTGATAAGTTTTTTTTTAGTAGATGAAATCGTACGACTCTATGATTCGTCCCAAAAGGGTATGATAGTTACTTTTTTATGTCTAACAGGATTATTAGTTATGCGTTGGATTTATTCGGGACATTTTCCACTAAGCAATTTATATGAATCATTAATCTTCCTTTCGTGGAGTTTTTCCCTTATTCGTATAGTTCCCTATTTCAAAAAAAATAAAAAGTATTTAAGCACAATAACCAGTTCAAGTGTTGTTTTGACTCAAGGCTTTACTACTTCAGGTCTTTTAACTGAAATAGACCAATCTTCAATATTAGTGCCTGCTCTTCAATCCGAATGGTTAATAATGCACGTAATTATGATGATATTGGGCTATGCGTCCCTTTTATGTGGATCATTATTGTCAATAGCACTTCTAGTCATTACATTTAGAAAAAACAAAACTGTTTTTTGTAAAAATAATCTTTTATTAAATGAATCATTTTTCTTTGGTGAAATCGAATATATGAATGAAAGAAGTCATTTTTTGCAAAATATTTCTTTTTTTTCTAATAAGAATTATTATAGGTCTCAATTGATTCAACAATTGGATTATTGGAGTTCCCGGGTCATTAGTCTGGGGTTTATATTTTTAACCATAGGTATTCTTTCAGGAGCAGTATGGGCTAATGAAGCGTGGGGATCATATTGGAATTGGGATCCAAAGGAAACTTGGGCATTTATTACTTGGATCATATTCGCGATTTATTTACATACTCGAACTACTAGAAACCCGAAATGTGCAAACTCAGCAATTGTAGCCTCTATAGGCTTTCTTATAATTTGGATTTGTTATTTTGGGGTCAATCTATTAGGAATAGGTTTGCATAGTTATGGCTCATTTACATTACTAGGTAACTGAATTCAAAAAGGGATCTTACGAATACGGGGGGTAGGGCGCATTTTTCAAAATTTATGCGAGTCGGCACGAATTGTTTGAATCGAATATTTTTCAAAATTCACACAATTCGTGCCCATATGATATCGGGTTCCAATTTTTTCACTTTACCTTATTTAGATTTAGAACTTAGAAATGGAATTTAAGAGAAAAGCTATCTTTGTTTCATTCGAGCACTTTTTTATTCTAATTATAGAATGAACAATTTCAAACTAATAAACTTTTTTAGTTATGAAAACTATTTATAAAAAGAGTTAGATAGAATAACTTCAACCTTGTCAACTGACAGTGAAAAAATGAAATCGGGGTACATGCCAATGCCAAGTACGGGTAAAAAGAGAGAAATTGAAAGAAATAACTCACGTGGTCCAGAATCAAAAAAATAAGAGTTTGGAATATTAAAGAACTTGTATCCGTAGAACATCTGGCGTGACATAGATAATGAATAAATAGGAGTTAATATCATTCCAATTGCCATTCCCAAAGTAATTAGTATTTTTGGCATTAAAAGAATTTTTTGGCTGGTAATTATTCCAAAAAATACTATCAATTCGGCAACAAAGCCACTCATACCCGGTAATGCAAGGGACGCCATAGAAAAGGTACTAAATAGTGTAAAAATTTTTGGCATTAGGATAGCTATTCCGCCCATTTCGTCAAGGTAAACAAAACGTATTCTATCATAAGTCGTACCTGCCACGAAAAAAAGTGCAGCACCAATAAATCCATGAGAGATTATTTGTAACAGAGCCCCGTTGAGTCCGGTATCAGTTATAGAACCAATTCCTATAATTATGAAACCCATATGAGATACGGAAGAATAGGCTATTCTTTTTTTTAAATTGCGTTGGCCAAGAGATGTTGAAGCTGCATAGATTATTTGTATTGTGCCTACTATGAGTAACCAAGGCGAAAATAGAGAATGGGCGTGAGATAATAATTCCATATTGATCCGAATGAGCCCATATGCTCCCATTTTTAATAGGATTCCGGCTAGAAGCATACAAGTGCTGTAATGTGCTTCCCCGTGAGTGTCTGGTAACCATGTATGTAGGGGTATAATAGGCGATTTGACAGCAAAAGCAATAAAAAATCCAATATAGAATATTATTTCCAAGGGTAGAGGATACGACAGGTTGCCTGATGTTTCAAAATTTAATGTTGGTTCATTAGAACCATATAAACCGATACCTAAAACTCCCATTAAGAGAAAAATAGAACCCCCCGCCGTATACAAAATAAATTTTGTAGCCGAGTACAGACGTTTCTTTCCTCCCCACATAGATAGAAGTAGATAAACGGGAATTAATTCTAACTCCCACATAATGAAAAAAAGTAAAAGGTCCCGAGAAGAAAATAATCCTATTTGAGCGCTGTACATCGCTAACATCAGAAAATTAAATAATCGAGAATCCCGAGTAACCGGCCAAGCTGCTAAAGTTGCTAAAGTAGTGACGAACCCCGTTAGTAAAATGGGTCCTATCGAAAGCCCATCTATTCCTAATCTCCAATGGAAATCAAATAACTGTATCCATTTATAATCTTCCACCAGTTGGATTAATGGATCATCTGTTTGGAAATGATAACAGAATGTATAGGCCGTTATAAGGAGTTCTAAAATGCATATAAATATAGTATACCAACGAATGACCCTATTTCCTCTATGGGGAAGAAAAAAAATTAAGGAACCTGCAAATATTGGCAAAATTACAATTACTGTTAACCAAGGAAAATAATTCGTAGTAAAGACAAGATAGACTTGGGACAGAAAACTCGTGCTCAAAAAATTTTGAGCACGGGTTTTGTCGGTAAAAAAATCAAATGGATTCAAGTAAAATTTTCTTTAACGTATCAATAAGCTAGACCCATACTCCGAGTTGTTTCATGCCATAAATAAACTCGAACACTCAAGAAATCCGTCGGACAGGCGGATTCACATCTTTTACAACCAACGCAGTCTTCGGTTCTTGGAGCAGAAGCAATTTGTTTAGCTTTACATCCATCCCAAGGTATCATTTCTAATACATCGGTCGGGCAAGCTCGGACACATTGAGTACATCCTATACACGTATCATAAATCTTGACTGAATGTGACATTGAATCTATACATTTTGGAAATTCATAAATTTTCGACCTAGTAAACTTATTAACGAATCTTATATTTCGATACCAGATGAATCAACAAGTTATCAGAATTTTTCGAATAAATCTACTTCTGGATTGGTTTGTGAGAAAGGTCCAAAATACTTTGATTTCTTTTGAAAATTGAAAAAAAGATTATACCTTAATTTAATATAGCAAACATACAAATTGGAATTTCTTTATAAATATTAGAATCTATATGATTATGATTAATACTAGTTATTCAACAAATTCGATTGATTAATACGAGTCGATTTTCGGTTACGATAAATTGATGAAACAATAGCCAGTCCAATAGCCGCTTCAGCGGCTGCAATAGCTATAATAAAAATTGAGAAAATGCCTCCTTTTAATTGACGATTATCAAAAAAATTAGAAAATGTTACAAAATTCATATTAACGGCATTCAATATAAGTTCAAGACATATAAGAGCTCTAACCATATTTCGACTTGTGATCAATCCATAGATACCGATAGAAAGTAAATAGGCACTCAAAACAAGTACATGTTCGAGCATCATTAACAAACTCCTTCTCAATCTTATTAATTTCAATCTAAACAACAATACAATCCTAAATAATAATTCAATCAATTCGATTGAATCACATATAATAAATATTCCACACTTGCATTTTTTTATTATTGATTATTGACGAGCTACAGCAATTGCACCTATTAAAGCAACTAAAAGAATTATTGAAACAAGTTCAAATGGAAGAAAAAAATCTGTTGATAAATGAACTCCAATTTTTTGACTATTAGTTATCAAATCTTGTTCTAGAATCTGGTTTGATTTTGTAGTCCAAATAATACCGTACCATGACGTATCCGGAATAGTAGTAATTAGTGAAATAAAAAGACCTGTACAAACCACCGAAGTAACCCCGTCCCCAATAGTCCAAAGATGAAAATCTTTGTAATATTCGGATCCATTCATGAACATCACAGCAAAAATGATTAAAACATTTATAGCTCCTACGTAAATAAGCAGCTGCGCAGCAGCTACAAAGTAGGAATTCAGTAGAATATAGAATAAAGATATAAAAGTAAGAACTAATCCCAAAGAAAAGGCAGAATAAATTGGATTGGGAAGTAATACCACGCCTAGACCTCCTAAGATTAGACCCGACCCCAGAAAGACTAAAAGAAAATCGTGTATTGGTCCAGGTAAATTCATTTTAAAATATATAAATTGAGATATTTCATGAGTTTATTGATTTGAGTAGAAAAAAAGAAGCGATTCTTTTTTTTATGGTACTTCTTAACTAAATCAAATCCAACTAATCAAAGATTTTTATTCATATTAAAAAAATAGTAGCCTTTTAGATCCAAACGGAGCCTTATTAATTTAATATTTGAATATTCTTTAATATAAATTTTCATTTAATTTACTTAATCAAAGGGTTCTATACATTTTTTATTTGAGGTGAATTCGAAATTGTTCGAATTGTGTAATCATCAATTACTGATGTTGGTAACCGACCTAACGAAATTTGATTGTAATTCAACTCGTGACGATCATAAGTAGAAAGTTCATATTCTTCAGTCATTGATAAACAATTTGTTGGACAATATTCAACGCAATTACCACAAAATATACAGATTCCAAAATCAATACTGTAATTAAGCAACTGTTTCTTTCGAATATTGGTTTCCAATTTCCAATCAACAACGGGTAAATCTATAGGACACACACGAACACATACTTCACAAGCAATGCATTTATCAAATTCAAAATGGATTCGGCCCCGGAAACGTTCCGGTGTGATCAGCTTTTCATAGGGGTATTGAATAGTTATAGGTAAACGATTCGCATGAGACAGGGTAATCATGAAACCTTGACCGATGTACCTGGCAGTTCGGATTGTGTGTTGACCATAGTTTATGAATTCAGTTACCATAGGGAACATATCGTGAATATGTATAAATAAAAAGATTTTTTGCTTGTTTCTTTCTCTTGTTTAAGATAGGTCGTGAATGTAGAATATTATAGTATTTTACAATGAAAGAAGTTGGGACGAAGTTGTTAATAATAGATTACCTAGAGAAATAGGTAAAAGAAATTTCCACCCAAGATTTAAGAGTTGATCCATTCTCAGCCTTGGTAAAGTCCATCTCGTTGCAATAGGAATGAACAAGAACAAATAAGTTTTAGCTAATGTAATAAAGATACCAATTACGGGTCCAAAAACATTACCCGCTTTATTTATGCCAAATATCTCAGGAACAACTATGTACGGAATAGAAGGATTCCAACCTCCCAAGTAAAGAACTGTTACAAATAATGAAGAAACTAGTAGATTTAGATACGAAGCGACGTAAAATAAACCAAATTTGATACCTGAATATTCAGTTTGGTAACCCGCCACTAATTCTTCTTCGGCTTCTGGTAAATCAAAAGGCAATCTCTCACATTCGGCTAAAGACGAAATTAGAAAAATGATAAATCCTATAGGTTGACGCCATAAATTCCATCCCCAAAAACCATATTTTGACTGCGCTTCAACTATATCAACTGTACTTAAACTGTTAGATAATCATAGTCGATGATAACATCGCTGTTCCCATCACTATTACAGAACCGTACGTGAGATTTTCACCTCATACGGCTCCTCAAAGATCACAAATAAATCTAAGGACATTTCACTATTATTTATCTTGATATTTTGTGAGATAGTTATCCGATAAGCTCGCGAATTAGACCGATGGAATTCTGTTTGCTCTATTTTATATTTAAAAAAATGCTTCTGAATTCATCTTATCTTTTAATTATATAATATAAGGATTTTTTCTTTGTTGATCAATAACCTAATCCTTGAATAAAACACCTTTTATAACATATAGTACATGGAAATTTCAACCTATCATTTTCAATTACGAAAAAGAATTATACCCTGCTTTATGATTCCTGAATCAGGAAAAGAGTTCTATCTTTCTAACTCAAAAAACGAGAGGAAAAAAGAATTCAAAAAACATTTCTTTTTCTTTGCAATTATTCTTTTTTATTACGGTCTTCCTATTCTACTTTTTCATAAAAGGGAACTTTAACCAAAATAAAACTAAAAGATTATTTCGTTCTAGATAGTTATCTAATTAATTGTTGGATGGGAACATACTCTGGATCGGAATCTTGGGGAATACTTCTTGATCATTTCTACAAACTTAAAGCCCCAATTCGAATTCCCTTTATATACAGAAATATCCCTTTGGATAAGTTACAGAATCTCCATCATTACTAATCCTTTGTGTATTTTCGTCTTCCTAAGCATCCACCAACCCGTGGTCAACCTATTCTTATGTTAATATACCTATGATAATAGGTAATAAAAATCCCATAGAGTTGATCTTTCGAACCCGCTTCAAGCTATGATCACTAAATAACAATCTTGGGGTAAACAGTTTCGACTGCTTTGGTTTACTTTGCCCTTGTACATAGGAAATGAGATTCCATTTTATTTACTGCAACTTTTGAAGCCGTTTTCTTTCACTCATATAACTATCTGCTTTAGGTCATCAACCGGAATGATGAATAAAAAAAGAAAATGTATATTTGACCCATTTCACTTTACTTTCTTCTTAAGAAAGAAAGAATATAGGGGAATTTTTGTGTCTCATCGAATCACACGTAGAGATATTGATAATACACATAGAGTTAATGGTATTTCATAACTAATTGATTGAGCAGCAGCCCTTAGACCACCTAAAAAGGAATATTTATTATTTGATCCATATCCTGACATAAGAAGTCCAACGGGAGCAATACTTGAAATGGCGATCCATAAAAAAACACCAATACTAAGATCGGCTAGAATAAGTCGATAACCAAAAGGAATTATTGAATAACTTAGTAAAATGGATATGACTGCGATGGATGGTCCAATACTGAATAACCGAGCATCGCCCCTAGATGGAAGAAGGTTCTCTTTGAAAAGTAGTTTTGTACCATCTGCTAGAGCTTGAAGAATTCCTAAAGGGCCGGCGTATTCGGGTCCAATACGTTGTTGTATCGCTGCAGATATCTCTCTTTCTAACCAAACAATCACGAGTACGCCTATTGTAATTCCGAATACAAGAGTCAAAATAGGTATAAGGATCCATATGATCCTATAGACTTCTTTTAGCGATTCCAATTTGTAAAAAGAATTAATAGCCTGCAGTTCGGTTGTATCAATTATCATTTTAACGATCAACTTCTCCCATAATTATATCTATGCTACCTAGTATCGTCATAATATCAGCCAATTTCATTCTTTTAACTAACTGAGGAAGAATTTGCAAATTGATAAAACCTGGTGGACGAATTTTCCACCTCCACGGAAAAACACTTCGATCTCCTACCAGAAAAATTCCCAATTCTCCTTTTGGTGCCTCGACTCTCACATAAAGTTCTTGTTTCGACAATTCAAAGGCTGGAGAAGGTTTTTTACTCATAAATCGATATTCAAAATCATTCCATTCGGGCTCTTTTACTCTATCAATCGCAAAGCGCCGGATTTCTAAATTCTCATAAGGGCCTCCTGGAATTCCTTCCAGAGCCTGTTGTATAATTTTTATGGATTCTGTCATTTCACGGATTCGTACTAAATAACGAGCTAATGAATCCCCTTCGTTTTGCCATTGAACCTCCCAATCAACTTCGTCGTAACACTCATAATGATCAACTTTACGAAGATCCCATTGTATTCCGGAAGCTCGTAGCATTGGTCCTGATAAACCCCAATTTAGTGCTTCTTCTCCGCCAATAATGCCTACGCCTTCAACTCGTTCTAAAAAAATAGGATTACGTGTAATGAGTTTTTGATATTCAGCAATCCCTGTTAAAAAGTAATCGCAAAAATCCAAACATTTATCTATCCATCCATGAGGTAGATCAGCGGCTACTCCTCCTATACGAAAAAAATTATGCATCATTCGCATACCAGTAGCAGCTTCGAACAGGTCATATATCAATTCCCTTTCTCGAAAAATATAGAAGAAAGGGGTCTGTGCGCCAATATCTGCCATAAAGGGACCAAGCCATAACAAATGGGAAGCTATACGACTCAACTCCAACATAATGGATCGGATATAGCTAGCTCTTTTCGGTACTTGAATATTTCCTAATTGTTCGGGCCCATTTACAGTTATTGCTTCTGTGAACATAGTAGCTAAATAATCCCAACGTGTTACATAGGGTAAATATTGTATAATTGTTCGGTTTTCGGCAATTTTTTCCATCCCTCTGTGTAAATAACCTAATATTGGTTCACAATCAATAACATCTTCACCGTCTAGAGTAACGATGAGTCGAAGCACGCCGTGCATGGATGGGTGATGAGGGCCCATATTGACTATCATGAGGTCTTTTCTTGTAGCTGGTACAGTCATAAGTTTTTTATCGAATCATTCTTCCATGAATTGCTGAAAGTGAAAAGAAGTTTATCAAAAATTAAACAAATAAAAAAAAAGTACTTAATTAATAAATACTTAAAATCACACGACTCTTCCAATTAACGAGTTTTGGTCTCTCGAATACTCAACAGACCAATTAATTCTTTATAACGTACTCTATTTTTTTTTGCCAAATAAGCCAACAGCCGTTGACGTTTTCCCAAAATTTTTCGTAAGCCCCTCTGAGATAAATAGTCTTTTTTGTGCAATTCCAAATGTGAAGTAAGTCTCCGTATTTTATTGGTAAAACGGAATACTTGAAATTCAACAGACCCTTTCTTTTCTTCTTCAGAAATGACTGAAATTAGTGCATTTTTAACCATAAAAAACTGCCCCCCTTCTTTTTTTACAGATATAGATTTTTACAGATGAGTAATAATAATGGTAGTTTTTTTAATCTGGTATAGATAATAATTTGAATTTCTTTGTAGACTCCTAATTTTTTTAATTAATCCAGTTTGAAATGAAATTTGATTCAGATAGGAATACAAAAAAGCCATAAATTTTTCCATTCAGAAAGAAACAGAATTTAGACCCAAAATGAATAAGATTCTGTTAATGGATTTCGAAGGCCTAATTGATATGTTATTGGTTTTAATATCTATATTAAAAAATATTAAAAATGAAAATGGAATGTAAAACAGGTTATGTGTGAATCTCTTTCCTTTGATATACCCTACAGGGGAGAACATATATACGAAAACTGTACGATCAATGACTTTTCAATCGTGGATACATATATATCCTTAACATACTGAAACGACTCCCATTATTGGTATCAAACCAATAGCGATTCATACAAGCCAAATCTTCTAACCGATAATTAGGCCAAAGAAAAAACTTGAATTTAATTAATTCTTTTTTATCTTTATCAAGACCTTCGCTTTTGTTCAAAAGTTGACTAGAGTTGTTCTTGGTACAACATATTGAATTTCTATCAACACCATTCCTTTTTTTTGAAGTGAAACACATTAGGATTCTCAACTCTCTACGGCGTCTGGGCGATAAAAGATTTTCAGGAACAAGTAAATCAAAATGATTCTTATCAACGTATATTTGTTCTCGGTATCCTTGATTAGTTTGGTGCTTACTCTTAGTAACCAATGAAATACCTAAGATTTGATACAGAAAAAATTGTCCATCATTTTTTAAAGACAAGCGATTGGGTTCGATAACCAATACCCCCCTTTTGATCAATTCTGTAAGACTTAAATTTTTATCAATCAGCATTATATCCAAACCCATTTCTCTTCTTTGAATCGAGGATATAGTAATTTTTCTTGGCTTTATCAACCGAAGCAGGAGACAATATATTTTGACATTATTGATCACTCTTTTATTCAAAGCATCGTCCCATCTCAATTGAAAAACTAAATAACGTTTTAGGAATAAATCTAGTTCTGCTTCTATTTTACTTTTGTATTGTTTTTTCTTTTTACCGACTTTTATCTTCGAGACTGCATAATCCTCTTCATTATCTTTTTCTTTCTTTGTCTTGGTTGGGGGAACGGATCCAAGATTCCCTTGTTTTTTTTGTGCATGTGATCTAAGATCTTCTCGGCCCACAGGGGGTTCTTTTTCTTTTTGATTTGGCTTTTGATTCTTTATTTGTTTATTCGATGGGATAACACATTCCGTTTTTTGTTTTCCATCGATCTTTTTATTGTTACTCATCAAATTTTCATTTAGATTCAAATTGCAAAGAAGTACTTTGCTTAGTATCACCCACGGTTTCATTTTATATAGATTAAAAAGGAGTACGAGTTTTGGAAAGAACCAAAATTCCAGCCTCGAGATCGGATCATTTAATACTTCTTCATTCATTCCCATCCAATCCAAAAAAGTTTTTTTTGGACTTGGTGAGTTTATTTTGGGCTTTTGGGGAAGCGGAAGATAAGAAGGGTCTTTTTTTTCAATTTTCTCCATTATTTGATAATTGTTAGTACCAATCTTAATATTTTGATTTCTATTAGTATCGACCTTGACCCAGGATTCAACATCAACCCTTTTTTTAAGATCAAATTTAATGAATTTCCAATCAAAATATTTTCTATTGGTATGTTTTTCCATATATGTTATATCACCCTTTACTCGATAAGGATTGATAGTGATACTTCCCAACATATCAAAAAGGTGGTCTTTATATGTGTTAGAATTATAATAAAAATCTTGATTCTTATTTACTTGTACTTGAAGGGGTAATTCATAAATAGATGAGTCCCTCGTTTTTTCATAATTAATATATTTATATGATAAAAAATCATATCTAGAGTTTTTTTGAAAATTATCTTTTTGATTCAATAATGAATATACTTCAGAATCCCTTTGTTTTTTGTAATGGTCCTTTTCATATGAATTCAATTTGAAATTTTGATTTTGAGCCATATGATGTTGATTTATTCTATTTCTCCATTTTTCTGATATTAAATTAGACCATCTAATCGAGGATAAATCGTATTGATAATGTCTTTTTAACCAACCTTTCCACTCATCCATCCTATAATTCGGAAGTTTCTTAAGACTTAATTGACTCTGACTTATTCCTTGTTTTTCATTTTCAAAAGCATCCTTTATTTCAGTTTTAAGTTTAAGAAAAAAAGGGGTTCCGAGGTAGTGAAAAATAGATCTTAATTTATATAAGTTACTAACTTTAGTTTGTGATAGTTTGTAAAATACATATGCTTGGGACAAGTAGGATAAATCATATAAAATAGAAAAATTTGTCTTATTGTTAATAGTACCAATATATTTTTTATATTTTTTTATAGTCGAAATAAAAAAAATTGTATTTTTATTTTTTATTTCTTCTTGATTTATTTTATTAATGGATTTATCCAGAATTTTTTTTATTGAATTAATAAAAAGTTGTGTATTGAGTCTGGGAATATTAATGATAAATAAAAATATATTTATGTATATTCTTTCAAAGAAAATTTTTATAACAGAATTGAATTTAGAGATTAATCGGACATTTCTTTTTTTTAATATTCGCCAAAAATTTTTGGCGAATTCTAATCTTTTACTATTATAAATTCTTTTATTAGGACTTATATATATTCTTCGCGTTGGGATTCTTTTTCTTTTCTCTTTTATAATTCGTTCTATTTGATTTTTGATTGTACTTGTTCTATAAGTCATATCCTTCTTTTTTTTTTCTGTCAGTGAAGAATTTATCCAATTTGCAGAGTTAATTTTATTAAAGGGTTGATGATTTATCTGATTGCTGATTATCAAATCTTTTTCGTTTTTAGTTTGCTTCGATTCATATACTTCTCTGAATCTAAATAATATAATTGGATTGAATTTAGAAAGTAGTCTTTTTAGAAATAAAAAACTTTCGATAATCCATTTTTTTGTTTCTTTTGAAACTTTGAAAAGTAATTTTGTTTTTTCCTTTAAAACTTTTAGATCTAGAAAATATGTCCTTTTGAATTTTATAATTTTTGTTTCCAACTCCCTAACAACGGGCTCAAAAAAAGACGATTGTTTTCTGGCAGAACCAAACGGGAGTTCAGTTTCCATTCCCCAAATTGTTAAAAAACAAAAATCATCTTTTTGTTTTTTCTTTTTCATTAAATCTCTATGAGAGGTCTGTCGTTTCGATCTATGCCAAGGTTTCAGACAGAAAGGAAATAGGATTTTTATCTGAATACCGTCTGTTAACCAATTTTTCGGAAATTCTGTTTCCGATAATTGAACACCATTATAGGTACATTTAATATGGATTTCTCTATTCCATTCCTCTAGATCCTCAGACCATTCCGGAAATTGGAATAAGATCATACGTACAATATTTTTGCCTATTATTAATACAGGTAAACGAATATATTTTCTAAAAATGGATTGACTTATCAACATACAACCTCTTATTGCTTGCGCAAAAAGAATGGTATCCCAAGTTTCTGCTATCTTTATTCGACCTTCTTCCTTTCTTAGGTTCTCCTCTTTTTTATCTTCCTTTTCGGTTTCTTCATTTCTATACTCCATAATTTCAAATTCGTTACCTTTACCTATCCAATTTCGAAAAAGAAGTTTAATCAGTACGGATATATCAAAGGAAAAACGAGTAGATCTTTTTATCCTATCCAAAAAAAGGGGAGAATGCACATTTGCTTGAAACAGCTCCCAAATAACAATTTTACGTCTTTGAACGCGCCTAGAACCTTTAATTATTCCTCTTCGAAAATCCGATTGTTGCGAATAGCGTATCAAAGCCACTTCGTTTCTTTGATCCGAAGGATCAGTATCCTTATTAGTATTAGGATCAGTATTCTCCTTGTTATCATTATCAGTAAAAATCACTACACGTTTGCCCTTTCTTGAGCGAATTTGATGATCAAATGGTACGTTTTCTTGATACTCTCCTAATAGTTGTTCTAAATCGCTAATTAATTTGTATGACCATCGAGGAACTCTTTTGATAATTTTTTTTATTTCAACAGATTCTTTTTGATCATCAGTAGGATAGATTCGAATAACATTGAATAGAAATTTTAAAACTTTTCTTTCTTTTTCAAAATCTATTTTTTCTTGTTCTTGGTCTGAAAATAAAGAAAAATCTTTCAAATTTAAATTAGATTTTTGTTCTATATCAAATTTACCAGCTAAAGGGAAAAAATTTCCAAGTTCTGTTAATAATTGTTTTTTATCAAACAGATCTATTTTCTGTTCAAATTCTTGGTAATCAATACTAATATCTGTAAGAAGAATACTATGAATTCTATTTATAGCAATTGTCTCTCTTAGCTTGTCTATTGCAATTTTAGAAGGTGAAAGTTTTTTTTTTTTTTTTCTGCGATATGCACCCTTTAATAAAGGATCAAATCCTTTAGTTAAATATTCATTTTTAGTATCGTCATTACATAATCTAGTTCTTCCTTCGAGTATATCCCCAAAAAAGAATTCCTTGCCCCTGTCTAGGGTTTGAATTCGATTTCTAAACTCATTGTTTATATTCTTTATTTTTTGCTTGTTTGGGTAAATCCAACGTTTGTCAAATTCATTAGAGGAAGATTTTTCTAGTGTATACAGAGATATCTTTCTTTTGATCATTGCCCCAAAGGTTGTTAAACTGGGCAAGTATGTGAAAGAAATTCTTTGTTGTCCATCGCTTTTAGGTGTGTGAAAGAAATATTGTGACATTTCGTTTCGTACAACCTTTTCAAATCGATCATTTTCTATGTAACGAAATGGCCGATTCCATCGGCTATAATCGAAAAGAGTAGTTACAAGAGTTTTTTCAAAGCGGAAGAGTTCCTTTATTTCAGCAGCTTTTTTTTCTTTTAATTTCAAATTTTCTTGATTCCCATTCATATTCAGATAAGAATCCTCATAATCAGAAAATGGGATATTGTTATAGCCTGTCTCTGTAAAGTGAAAGTGGAATTCATCCTTTGTTTTTTCCTTTCCACTCACTCGGATTTCTTCCGTTTCATCGATTTTGTTCGAATCCTCTTTTTCTTCCGAAAAAAGGGAAAAAGAAGGATCTTCTTCGGTGGATCCCTCGTGTTCCTGTTTAGTTCCCTTCATTTCGGAAGTTGTTTCTATTTCTACATCTCTTTCTTCCTCACTTTTCACCCCTTCTTCCGTTTTTGAGGTTTCTTTCAGTTTCTTAGTAAGAATGGGGGACGATATTCTGCCTAAGCCTAAATAGTAGACACAGGTAATAAATAAGAGAATACTAAAGATTTGAGCCATAAAATTTCTCAATTCTGACACAAGGTACTTATTAGATCGAATGTACTTATTCGATCTAATAGAATGATTTTGCCGTATCCAGACTAATACCAATCCAAGCCATTTCATGAATAAAATGTGACCAATTAACCAACCAACAAAACTACTTGTTACAAATAACATCTTGTTGTTGCATCGAAACATATAAATGTTGACTAATCTGGCTAAGATTGAACTTGGTAAAATGAAATAGTTGAATAATTGAAAAATGAGATTATTCAGGAATACACATTGAATGCTGAGATTGCGCATTAAATTTCGGGTAGTAGATCCATAATCAAAAAAGTGTTTGTGATTGTTCCAGAAGAA